CTTTAGAATACAATGGGTTTCAAAAAAAAAAAGAAGAATTATTTTTTATTTTCTATTGGTTGATAAACCGACCTAGGTAAATCCATGAGTGCAATTCGACTAGTCTTTACTATAATAACCATTTGAACCCTAAATTGTCCTGTAACTCAGATTCCAGAGTATATCTTTTAACGAGTCCAACAAAAAAAGGACAATTTATTTTTTCCTTGCCCCTAAAATGAAATATTAAATGAAATAATGATAAACTGGAACTGAAGGCCCCTTTCTCGCGTTCGTTCTCTATTTGCATTGCTGAAACAAAACAATATGGGAATCTTTTGAAATTAAGGAAGGATATTGAAAAATGGATTTTTCAATATATTATATATATATATATTATATGTATCGGAAAAGAATAGCGTCCTATATGTATCGGAAAAGAATAGCGTCCTATAGCATTAACAAGAAAATCAAATCATAAATATCGACAAATTCTTGTCTTTTGTGATCACAAATTCTTGTCTTTTGTGATCTAAGAAACTAAAAAAGGAAATAAAAAACCCGCTTTCTACAATTTAATATATATCGAATTTAAATATCAGAATAGCCAATATAGTCATGATTCAATGGGTCAGGTCCACTTACTTTTTTTTTTTAGTTACCATTTTTATGGTAGGTTTGGTGGGAAGCAATAGGGAAGTAGGAATATTTTGGTTTGTGATTAATAAATAGGGGTTGGATATCTAGAAAATTTATGTTATGTTTCCTGGAATATTGAAATAAATAATAATAAGATATAAAGAGGACTATTATGTCACTACTATGTCACTACAGGCTAGAAGCCCTCACCCACTAAGTTCAATTAGTCAATATAATAATAATGAAATGTTCCATTTTTTAATTATTAATTAGAACTCAAAATAAAATAATAAGAACTCATTATATTATAAATAATACAATAGTGTTTGCCTTTTTTTTATTATCGAAAATATCTGTATTCTTCGATGAAAAACGAAGACAAAGACTCGAGTTTCATGAAAAAAGCCCTTTATCGGATTTGAACCGATGACTTACGCCTTACCATGGCGTTACTCTACCACTGAGTTAAAAGGGCTTGCTCAATTCATGACTTAGCCATTTTCCATTATGAGTCTACTGCATATATACATATATGCAGTAGACTCATAATGGAAATAATGGAAAAAAAAAAAATTCTTTACCTAGAAAAGGGGTAAAATTTTTCTCGTTTTTGAATTTTCTGACTTAATGTGAGATAGTGATAGGCATATTTTATCTGAACAAGAAACGAAGCAATGAGTTAAAATTGAAGAAAAAAACCGTGCAATTCAGAATCAGAATATTCAAATCCTATAGAATCAGAATATAAAAAGACTGCTCGAATCTAGCCATACCATTAGATTATATTGACAATTCCAAAAAACTATTCATACTATCATTATAGTATGATGACGGTCGGGCGAATATGCCCCCATCGTCTAGCGGTTCAGGACATCTCTCTTTCAAGGAGGCAGCGGGGATTCGACTTCCCCTGGGGGTAGGGTACTACGAAAGGAAGTTGATCATGGATTATCAATAAGCATATAAAGAATTCTTCCTGGGTCGATGCCCGAGCGGTTAATGGGGACGGACTGTAAATTCGTTGACGACTGTCTACGCTGGTTCAAATCCAGCTCGGCCCAAGAATTCACCGCCCCATGAGTAAGATATAATTAATTTATCCTATAGAAAAGAAAGGGTAATGCCTGCTTCGTAGAGAAATAAAGAAAAATTTTTCTCTATTTTTTTTTTTTCATCTCATTGAAAGATTGATTATTTTTATTTAAAAATAAAATCAAAAATCACTAGTTACTAATAATCCGTCTCACTCTCATTAAAGCCCGTGTTTATGTGGATATAATATCAATATAGCATTCGCATATCTGTTACGTTCCAACATGACGAGTAGAATATTCTTATGAAATCCTAAGTATATGTATGCTATACACCTCGCCGGGATTGTAGTTCAATTGGTCAGAGCACCGCCCTGTCAAGGCGGAAGCTGCGGGTTCGAGCCCCGTCAGTCCCGAACTAGGATCTCATGAATTGAGAAATTCATTTCTCTATTTTTTCGAAAGGGAAGACGAAGAGCAAAATGGAATCAAACAAATTCGCACCGTGGAGATTATTTCTTTTGTTTCGCATGTCTCATCAGATAAATATGGTAAGTTCCTTTTCTTCCCCAGTACTAATTGATAAGGAAAAATATATGTAGATTTCACAATTGGTACTATATTCAGTATTTAAAGTTTAAGACACTTTTTTTTTCAATCATTCTGCTCTTGATCAATGAAATGGAATAGAGTGCTCAGATTTTTTGGGGGGGTACAGACACAAAATAGCTTTGTTTATTATATGATATACAATGAACTTAATCTTCATAGAATTTAATTCTCCGGCAAAGTACTTTTTAGATTAAAGCACATCTTTTCTAAATATAAATTTTTTTAGCCTCAATTATGACTACTGATTTGAAACAATTTATTTCATTCTCATTCCAATTTTATATTGAATTTTTGATGTATACGTTCCAACTCCAATCCAACAAAACAAAGAGTATACTAATAAAATAACATAAAATAAAAGACCAACAAAACCAAGTAGGGCTCCTTTCTTTTCTTATTCTTAGTAAAGGTAAAGCTTGAATAGTCGATTTTTTAGACTTAACCTTACCTTTTTTACATCTCACTTATACTTATACTGTTCGTCTCTCTGTATGCCCTAGAGAATACCGGTTATATAATACCTTATAATTCTATATACAAAATCCTATGTATATGTATAAGTAGAAGAATTGTATAAGGAAGATAAGATGCTAGGTTATAGAAAAGAACAAGTGGAAAAAGGATGAAAACCTAATGATAGGTATTTATGATCTAATCAAAAAAAAATGGTTTTTTGTATGGATAAAAGATCTCCCTATGTTATACTATTCAATTCTCAACGAGAAATTTATTTGATAGATCGGAAATTTTTATTCATAATATTGATCTGATTCAGTATCATCAAGATACAATTCATCCCATTGAATTTACAGGAATCAAATTTATCATCTCTATGGGATTAGATCCCGAGTTAAGTTATTGCGAAAAAAAAAAAGATTAGATTATGGAAGTCAATATTCTCGCACTTATTGCTACTGCACTGTTCATTCTAATTCCTACTGCTTTTTTACTTATCATCTATGTAAAAACAGTTAGCCAAAATGATTAATTTGAATGAAACTTGAATTATCAGTTCTTAGCAGTTCAATTCAATTCAATGATTCAAGAAATGAAAGAAAAGAATTCAAACTCTAAGTCTTAAATGAAATGATTGCGCTGAGCTGGAATCAGAACGGAAGTAGCTTATTAAGTATCTAAGCTAGTGTGATAGAAAGAACTATAATATATAGTTCTTTCTACCACACTAGCTAGTATTGTATACTAATATTAATATAGGCTTCATATAGATAAAATTACAATATGTATATAGTAGATGTACATATAGATAAGATAAAACTTTAATTCTATTTCTTTTTTTTCATCTCAAGAAGTCATTGATTGAACAATTAATGGATGATCCGCGTAGTTATATGATAACTTCTTCGGATTTGGAAAAGGGGTTAGAGTAAACCTGGCCGTTTTTCGTGTTTAAACAAAACATGAGATGAATCAAAAAAGTAAAATTTCTAGAAGTTTAAAACAAATGTGAAATGTGTGATATGTAAATAGCCTAACGGAAGAAAGATCTAATTTTATTATGTGTAGGACCTCTTTTCTTTGGACAATCACTAATCGTTTCGCTTACAGTTGAAAGAAAATATATAGTGTCATAATAACAGAATTTTTTTTCTAAAAGAAAAAAAAAATATAGACTTTTTAGTCAAATTAGTCAAAATTCGGTTGGAAAGAATCTTCTATTATGCGTAGATTTGAGTTGCAAAATACAATTATGATAATGATTTATTACTCTATTCCAGTACAATTTTGAATACTTTTTTTTAAGGAAAGGCTTCGCAAAACGATTAATAAAGAATTGATACAGTTCGATTGAGTAATCGATTACTCAATTTAGTATTTGTAGTGTCCACAGCACTAGAGTCCACTCCTTCCCCATACTACAAGTGAAAGAGAAAATGTAAAGACGACCATTAAAGCAGCCCAAGCAAGACTTACTATATCCATGTGAATTATGTCCCTTATTTCTATGAAAGAATTATTCGATTATTATTTAATAATCATAGTGGAATCAATGGTACAGAGTCAAAATAGGATTCTGACTAAAGACTATTGATGAACCAAATCAATTCAATGAATACATTTGCAACAAGTTTCAATATTTTAAGATTTCCGGTAGAATCAGGAAGTATTAAGTACAAGATGATACACGCACCTTTTCTATACACAACCATATATCAGATACCTCTATTTTCTATTTGATCTAAGCTTACTGTCTTTCTATGAAAGAATCGGTAGAACCCATTGCCACTATTACTACATACATATATTCTTTTTTTTTCAATTGTTTACCTTTACTCTATACTATAAGAGTCGACCAACTATTCTGATTCTATGTCTGAGCACTCATAGCCTTTCGTGAGTTTAAATACAAAGTATCTTCGTGCCTTTCTACAAGCCCTAAATTGATTTCCCATCATTGTATCCAATCTAATTTAATACCCAACAGAATCACGAGACGCTACTTAAAATTAAAAATTGTTTAAGAGATTTTGATATGCTAGTCTTTTATATAATCTTTTATTCTAGTAGTAAAAATGAGGTGCCTCTTAGGAATCTTTGTATATCGAGATTTCCGATCTTAGTTCTTAATTCCATTCTGGAATTGATTCTCACCATTTATTTCAAAAAAATTTTGAAATAAATGGTGAGAATCAATCATTACCAATGATTAAATTAATAATTGAGGTTTTTGCTTCATCCCTATTACTGCCGATTTGATTTGGGCTAGACTTAGATTTTAAGAAAAAAAGTTACAGTCTTTTCTAAAACCTATGCTATAATTTATAAAAATCAAGCATTGACACGTCCACGCCTCCACTTCTTGCGGAGCAATAATTCATCGAATTAGATCGGCAGAATAAGAAATAAAAAATCTTTGGTTGATCAGGCGACACCCGGATTTGAACTGGGGATAAAGGATTTGCAGTCCCCCGCCTTACCACTTGGCCATGCCGCCAAATTCGATCCAAAATAAAATGGATAAAAATATTAGCCATATTCTATTTCTACTACTAACTCTTTTTTTATCTTGAATCCCGTTGTACTTAAATCCTCAAAAACACATTCTTTTTTTTATCTGGTTTCTATTATTTTCTTCGATTTATTATATCTCAAAATATACATCAGTTAATAATTTCCCTTCTCGTTTCTTTTCTATTAAGAGTCAAATTCTGGCGACAGACTGAAAAATTCAGGGCAAATTGGAACCCAATTTACTTTAAATTAGTCTTTAAATTGAAATTAGTGAATGGTTCCTCAATTTTTATCTCCGATAAAAATTGATTTCCTTGAATAGAAAAAGAAAATTGATTTATGACCGATTTATGACTAATCTCATTTTTTTTTTTCAATAAAAAATACTTTTCTATTTCAATTATAACAACATATATGTGTATATGTAAACCCCAAAACACAAATTGTTACCCAGATACCGAGACGGGTCTCTCTCTTATGTACATATCCCTAGAGAGAATTCTCATGTTTCAATTTTTCATTGAATAAATAGATTGAAATATTGAATATAAAATACGAATTTTGATGGAGTGTGATCCATGTTAATGTTGCTCCAGAAATTGCAAGAAAGGATGTGATATATGGATAGATAGCCGTATCAACATGTACTTAATAAATACAATATTTTTTTTTAGTATATTTATATTAAGTTACACAATTCAAGCGTATTCTATAAATTTCCCTCCCTACCAAAAAAAAATGCGCCAATTCTTTTTGGAACATAACATGAAATTCAATTTTTTGTGTTAAAAAAGGGAAAACTCTATACTACTTCTGATTATTCTGTCTTTATTTCATTTATATAGATATAAAAAGGAGATTCAATCTCAATCATTCCTTTTTGTGGTATCCCGTCGGATCATAATATCATACTAATACGTTAGGTAGAAGTTGGACCAATTTTGAACAAGGCTCCATAAGTGTAAGTAACATAATTTTTTCCAGAAATATTTTCTCAATTTAACCCGTCGAAAATTTGAACCTGCGCCCAAAATGTTCTTTATTCCGCCGTTCCATCTCCGTTCATACGTTTGAAATAGATATATGGAGTTGACTAAAATTTTATGTGATTCAGTAAACAGAATATACATTCTATTATTGCTAAGTCGATCCCTATGGGTCGATGAATAGTGAATCAATAATTGAATTTTTTCAATAAAAATAAATAGGAAACTTAAGATTAAGATGCTTCGGAATGGAAATGAGGGAATGTCCACAATACCTGGATTTAGTCAGATACAATTTGAGGGATTTTGTAGGTTCATTAATCAGGGTTTAACGGAAGAATTTCATAAGTTTCCAAAAATTGAAGATAGAGATCAAGAAATGGAATTTCAATTATTTGTGGAAAGGTATCAATTGGTGGAGCCCCTGATAAAGGAAAGAGATGCTGTGTATGAATCACTCACATATTCTTCTGAATTATATGTCCCTGCGGGAGTAATTTGGAAAACCGGTAGGGATATGCAACAACAAACTGTTTTTATTGGAAACATTCCTCTAATGAATTCCCTGGGAACCTCTATAGTAAATGGAATATACAGAATTGTGATCAATCAAATATTGCAAAGTCCCGGTATTTACTATCGTTCAGAATTGGATCATAACGGAAATGCTGTTTATACCAGCACTATAATATCAGATTGGGGAGGAAGATCAGAATTAGAAATTGATAGAAGAACAAGGATATGGGCACGTGTAAGTAGGAAACAAAAAATATCTATTCTAGTTTTATCATCAGCTATGGGTTCAAATCTAAGAGAAATTCTAGATAATGTTTGTTACCCTGAAATTTTCTTGTCTTTCTCGAATGATAAGGAGAAAAAAAAGATTGGATCCAAAGAAAATGCCATTTTGGAGTTTTATCAACAATTTTCTTGTGTCGGTGGGGATCCGGTATTTTCTGAGTCCTTATGTAAGGAATTACAAAAGAAATTTTTTCAACAAAAATGTGAATTAGGAAGGATTGGTCGACGAAATATGAACCGGAGACTGAATCTTGATATACCTCAGAACAATACATTTTTGTTACCACGAGATCTATTGGCTGCTGCGGATCATTTGATCGGAATTAAATTTGGAATGGGTACATTTGACGATATGAATCACTTGAAAAATAAACGTATTCGTTCTGTAGCAGATCTGTTACAAGATCAATTCGGATTGGCTCTTGTTCGTTTAGAAAATTCGATTCGAGGAACTATATGTGGAGCAATCCGACATAAATTGATACCGACTCCTCAAAATTTGGTAACTTCAACTTCATTAACAACCACTTATGAATCCTTTTTTGGCCTACACCCTTTATCGCAAGTTTTGGATCGAACTAATCCATTGACACAAATTGTTCATGGGCGAAAATTGAGTTATTTGGGTCCTGGAGGATTGACGGGACGAACTGCTAGCTTTCGGATACGAGATATCCACCCGAGCCACTATGGGCGTATTTGCCCAATTGACACGTCTGAAGGAATCAATGTTGGACTTATTGGATCTTTAGCTATTCATGTGAGGATTGGTCCTTGGGGATCTATAGAGAGTCCTGAAAGATCAAAAGAGGCACAGATAATTTATTTATCACCAAATAGAGATGAATATTATATGGTAGCTGCAGGAAATTCTTTGGCCCTGAATCGGGGTGTTCAAGAGGAACAAGTTGTTCCGGCTCGATACCGTCAAGAATTTTTGACTATTGCATGGGAACAGATTCGTTTTAGAAGTATTTTTCCTTTCCAATATTTTTCTATTGGGGCTTCCCTCATTCCGTTTATTGAGCATAATGATGCGAATCGGGCTTTAATGAGTTCTAATATGCAGCGCCAAGCAGTTCCTCTTTCTCGATCCGAGAAGTGCATTGTTGGAACTGGGCTGGAACGCCAAACGGCTCTAGATTCGGGGGTGTCTGTTATAGCTGAATGTGAAGGAAAGATCATTTATACTGATACTCACAAGATCATTTTATCAAGTAATGGGAACACTATAAGCATTCCATTAGTTATGTATCAACGTTCCAACAAAAATACTTGTATGCATCAAAAACCTCAGGTTCAGCAGGGTAAATGTATAAAAAAAGGGCAAATTTTAGCAGACGGGGCGGCTACAGTTGGTGGGGAACTCGCTTTAGGAAAAAACGTATTAGTCGCTTATATGCCATGGGAAGGTTACAATTTTGAAGACGCAGTACTAATTAGCGAACGGCTAGTGTGTGAAGATATTTATACTTCTTTTCACATACGGAAATATGAAATTCAGACTCATGTGACAAGTCAAGGTCCTGAAAGAATTACTAAGGAAATACCCCATTTAGAGGCTCATTTACTCCGAAATTTAGACAGAAATGGAATTGTAATGCTGGGATCTTGGATAGAAACCGGCGATATTTTAATAGGTAAATTAACACCTCAGACAGCGAACGAATCCTCGTATGCCCCCGAGGATAGATTATTACGAGCCATACTTGGCATTCAGGTATCCACTTCAAAAGAAACTTCTCTAAAACTACCTATAGGCGGAAGAGGTCGAGTTATTGATGTGAGATGGATCCAGAAAAAGACGGGTTCCAACTATAATCCAGAAAAGATTCGTGTATATATTTTACAGAAACGTGAAATCAAAGTGGGTGATAAAGTAGCTGGAAGACATGGGAATAAAGGTATCATTTCTAAAATTTTGTCTAGACAAGATATGCCCTACTTGCAAGATGGAACACCTGTTGATATGGTCTTCAATCCATTAGGAGTACCCTCACGAATGAATGTAGGACAGATATTTGAATGTTCGCTCGGGTTAGCAGGGGATATACTAAAGAGACATTATAGAATAGCACCTTTTGATGAGAGATATGAGCAAGAGGCTTCGAGAAAACTAGTGTTTTCCGAATTATATGAAGCCAGTAAGCAAACAAAAAACCCATGGGTATTTGAACCCGAGTTTCCGGGAAAAAGCGGAATATTTGATGGAAGAACAGGAGATCCTTTTGAACAACCTGTTCTAATAGGCAAGTCCTATATCCTAAAATTAATTCATCAAGTTGATGATAAAATCCATGGACGTTCGAGTGGGCATTACGCACTTGTTACACAACAACCTCTTAGAGGAAGGGCTAAGCAAGGGGGGCAACGAGTAGGGGAAATGGAAGTTTGGGCTCTAGAAGGATTTGGTGTTGCTCATATTTTACAAGAGATGCTTACTTATAAATCTGATCATATTAGAGCTCGTCAAGAATTACTTGGTGCTACGATCATTGGAGGAACAGTACCTAATCCTGAGGATGCCCCAGAATCTTTTCGATTACTCGTTCGAGAACTACGATCTTTGGCTCTGGAACTGAACCATTTCCTTGTATCTGAAAAGAATTTTCAGATTAATCGGAAGGAAGTTTGATCCGAATGAATCAGAATTTCTATTCTATGATCGACCGGTATAAACATCAACAACTTCGAATTGGATTAGTGTCTCCTCAACAAATAAGGGCTTGGGCCAACAAAATCCTACCAAATGGGGAGATAGTTGGAGAGGTGACAAAGCCCTATACTTTTCATTATAAAACCAATAAACCGGAAAAAGATGGATTGTTTTGTGAAAGAATCTCTGGACCCATAAAAAGTGGAATTTGTGCTTGTGGAAATTATCGAGTGATCGGAGCGGAAAAAGAGGACCCGAAATTTTGTGAAGAATGTGGGGTGGAATTTGTTGATTCTCGGATACGAAGATATCAAATGGGATACATC